TCCTGTATATTGTCCTTTTCTTTCCGTGTTGGAATAGAAACTTATTAATAGACGAGATTTTACAAAAAAATGTGTGTTTTTTTTTTTTTTTCATTTCTTTTAGGAGAAAAGAAATATTACTTTTCTTGATGCGAATTTGACACAATATAACAAATTACTTTTCTATTTACACTTCGAAAAAAAAAATTGAAAACATGATTCCCTCATAAAATATCATATATAGTGAAGTGATACTCCGGTTTCTTACAAAAAAGGAAAAGAGAATCATTTTTTTTTAATACCCACTCTTTATTTAGTTAATAATCCTGTTGATTGGATCTATATACTTATTTTGAGAGGCAAAAAAATAGTTAAATGATTTTTCATCGAATGACTATTCATCTATTTATTTTGATGGAAATAGCAGCAAGAAAGTTCTATGGAAAAATGGTGGTTCAATTCGATCTTATCCAATGTGGAATTAGGATACAGGTGTAGGCTAGGTAAATCAATGGATAGTTTCAATCCTTTTGAAAATACCAGTATAAGTGAAGACCCGATTCTAAATGATACAGATAAACACATCCATAGTTGGAGTAATAGTGACAACTCGAGTTCCAGTAATGTTGATCATTTAGTCGGGGTCAGGGACATTTGGGATTTCAGCGTTGATGAAACTTTTTTAGTTCAGGATAGTAATAAGGACAGTTATTCCATCTATTTTGATATAGAAAATAAAGTTTTTGAGATTGAGACTGATTATTCTTTTCTGGGTGAACTAGAAAGTTCTTTTTCTAGTTATTGGAGTTCTAGTTATCTGAATAATGGGTCTAGGATTGGCGACTCCCAATATGATCATTATATGTATGATACTAACTATAGTTGGAATAATTACATCAATAGTTGCATTGACCGTTATCTTCGCTCTCAAATCTGTATTGATAGTTCTATTTTTAGTGGTAGTAACTATTATAGCGAAAGTTACATTTATAGTTACATTTGTGGTGAAAGCGAAAATAGTAGTGAAAACGAGAGTACCGGTCTAATAACTAGCACGAATGGTAGCGATTTGGTTATAAGAGAAAGTTCTAATGATCTCGATATAACTCAAAAATACAAGCATTTATGGGTTCAATGTGAAAATTGTTATGGATTAAATTATAAGAAATTTTTGAAGTCAAAAATGAATCTTTGTGAACAATGTGGATATCATTTGAAAATGAATAGTTCAGATAGAATTGAACTTTTGATTGACCCAGCGACTTGGGATCCTATGGATGAAGACATGGTATCTCTGGATCCCATTGAATTTCATTCCGAAGAGGAACCTTATAAAGATCGTATTGATTCTTATCAAAGAAAGACAGGATTAACCGAGGCTGTTCAAACAGGCACAGGTCAACTAAACGGCATTCCCGTAGCAGTTGGGGTTATGGATTTTCAGTTTATGGGGGGTAGTATGGGATCCGTAGTAGGTGAGAAAATTACTCGTTTGATTGAGTATGCTACCAATCAATTTTTACCTCTTATTTTAGTGTGTGCTTCCGGAGGAGCACGAATGCAAGAAGGAAGTTTGAGCTTGATGCAAATGGCTAAAATATCTTCTGCTTTATATGATTATCAATCGAATAAAAAGTTATTTTATGTGTCAATCCTTACGTCTCCTACAACTGGTGGGGTGACAGCTAGTTTTGGGATGTTGGGAGATATCATTATTGCTGAACCTAACGCCTATATTGCATTTGCCGGTAAAAGAGTAATTGAACAAACATTGAATAAGGCAGTACCTGAAGGTTCACAATCGGCTGAATTTTTATTCCATAAGGGCTTATTCGATTCAATCGTACCACGTAATCTTTTAAAAGGCGTTTTGAATGAGTTACTTCAGCTCCATGATTTCTTTCCTTTGAATCCTAAATCAAGTAGAGCCTTAACTTAATTAAAGTTAATTAAATTGAAATTAGTTAATTTTTTTTTCTGGCGAGCAGGTATTTTTTTATTGTAATCAAAGGAAAAACACCACGAATGCATTTTTATGTGACATAAGAGTAAATTGTAGTAAAGAATCATCCAGATAATTTTTTGGCCGATATTCACTCTTTTTTCTTGTTGATAGAAAAAAGAGTGAATTCTTTTTTCCGTGAAAAAAAAGTTCGGCAAGGTAAAATGGTAAATAATAAAAAATAAAACGAATTTCATCTTTTTTTCTTACTTCTGCATACAAAAATAGAAAAAAGTAGAGTCTCATATATATATATATATCGCGATCGCGAGAATCCCCTCTTTTTGGTAAAAACAAAAAATCCCAATTTTTTGATCGGATTAGAAATTGTAACGAAGTGTTCGGGAATTTATAAGCAGAAAAACTCGTTATTTTTTATTTTAGTAAAATAAAAAAAAAGAAAGTTATAAGACAAGAAAAAAAAAAAGATAATATAAAGAAGAATAAAAAATAGGTGGATTATCATATATATTTCATGTAGAAATACAAAAAAGTCACTTAATTAGTTCAATACTCTTTGGACTTTATTTTATTAGAATTCTTTATTTTATTAGAATTATATATGTTCATTTCGATATAATTTTATTATATACAAATCTTAGTGATTCTAAAATTAGCTTTGGAATAATTACTAATAAACTAATTACTATTACCAATAATTAAAATAATTACTAAATAATTCGATTAGTAATATAAGAATTACTACTAGTAATATAGTAATATTAATATAGTAATATAAGAATTATTAAGATATAATAATTAATTAATAAGATAAGAATTAATACGAAATGAAATAAGAGAAAGAATTAATATTAATATAAAATATAAATTAAATATTAATTTAATATTAATTTTAATATTAATAAAGAATAATAAAAATAGAAATATAATAATAAAATAATAATATAGAATATTAAAATTTAATAGTAGAACTACAAAATAGAAATTTAATAGAATATTTTATAATATTTCGAAATATTTAATTTAATTAATATTTATTTAATAATTAATGTTTAATTTCATTTTAAGAGAATTGCTTATTTAATTATTTAAATTATTTAATAGAATAGTTAATATTAATAGAAAACTATCTACTCATATCGAAATATATATAGAATAATATAAAAATACAAAAATATGTAGAATTAGAATATATTATTAAAAAATTAATAAAAAAGTTTAATAATAAATAATATAAAATAATAATCTATTTAATAATAATAAATAATAATATTCAAAAATTTCTCTTCAAAATAATAGAACAAAATACTAGAATATAGAAATATTCGAATAGAAATGAAACAAAAATAGAAAATATAGAAATAGGATAATTAATAAATTTAATAAATATCGAATATTAGAATATAGAATATGTTAATAGAAATTAAATATAGATATAGAATAATATATAATTAAGAATTATAGAATATTCTAATATAAAAAATAATATTTAAAAAGATAGAAGAAAAAAAAATATTAGAAGAAAAAATAAACAGGTACAAATATTAAATTGAGGTGCCCATTCTATGACAATTCTCAACAACTTACCCTCCATTTTTGTCCCTTTAGTGGGCTTAGTATTTCCGGCAATTGCAATGGCTTCATTATCTCTTCATGTTCAAAAAAACAAGATTTTTTAGATCCGATTAGGTACGATGGAAGTAGATTTCATTTATTTATTTTTCAAGGCCTAGACTTAGATCCTAATACGGATATCTAGTTAGTCTAATATGATATAATCTAATACGATATAACATGTTATATATGTGTAGATAGGAGATCATAGGATGAGGCTACTTTATTTGTTAATCTAATGAATTCGATGAATTCCTCCTAAAGATTCACATCAAAATAGTGCGAGTTGATGGAAATTACTTCGGAAACAAAAAAAAAAAAAATAAAGTCAAATCAAATGGGCTAGTCTCCCACTTCCAAAAAAAAGCAACTGGATCTAGTATGAGTTGGCGATCAGAACATATATGGATAGAACTTATAGCGGGGTCTCGAAAAATAAGTAATTTCTGCTGGGCTTTTATACTTTTTTTAGGTTCATTGGGTTTTTTATTGGTTGGAATTTCCAGTTATCTTGGAAAAAGTTTCATATCTTTATTTTCCTCTCAGCAAATACTTTTTTTTCCACAAGGGATCGTGATGTCTTTCTATGGGATCGCTGGTCTATTTATTAGTTGTTATTTGTGGTGCACAATTTTGTGGAATGTGGGTGGGGGTTATGATCGATTCGATAGAAAAGAAGGAATAGTATGTATTTTTCGCTGGGGATTTCCTGGAAAAAATCGTCGCATCTTACTCCGATTCCTTATGAAAGATATTCAGTCTATTAGAATAGAAGTTAAAGAGGGTATTTACGCTCGGCGTATCCCTTATATGGAAATAAGAGGCCGAGGGACTGTTCCTTTGACTCGTACTGATGATAATTTTACTCCACGAGAAATTGAGCAAAAAGTAGCGGAATTGGCCTATTTTTTGCGTGTACCAATTGAAGTATTTTAAAATTAGTTGAAGAATGAGCATTTTCGTAGCAGGAGTGAAAAAATCCAAGAGTCTTCTTTTTTTATAGCAAAACTTATATAGCATAACTTAACTGGAATTTCTTCACAATATTGATGAACTGATGAACTAAAGAATACGTATTATATATACGTATCCGGAACAATTCCAATTATAAAATCAAACTTTTTAATCTACAAATTTTGTTATGAGTATGTAAATTCACTAAATCCAATAACAAAACAAGTAAGAAATCAAAATAATAGACCCATCTCATAGATCAAAACAAAGCATTTCGGAATAAAATAGAAAGAAATTCTCTTTTTATATTCAATATTTGAAATTGATAGGTTACGTATCGGTAGATTCTATTTTGGAAATTATCTCTACTTTTTTTTGTCATGTGTCAGTCGAGGTTTCTTTTTATCTTTTTTTTGTCTTCCTTAACCTTAATGTAATGAGCAAAGGACTGGACCACTTAGAATGCTAACCTTTCTGTCTTATTTTGCTTTTGCCACTCATTTTTTATTATCACATCACAATATTCTTCATAAATCTTTCTTAATTATTCCTGTGGGATATGGGTAAATTGGCCATTTTTTTTTTTTTCGAAATATTTGTTTTGTTGATAGAACGGAATTCTTTTATCTCTAAATCCGAATTTGGAGTCGCTCTGGGGGACATTTATGGAAAGGGGGAAATTGCTTCGAAATTGAGCAATTGAGATATCTAAAAAGAATATTTTTTTCTTCATTTGTGTACTCTTTTTATTTTAGGCTATTTTTTTTTTTTTGTATTCTTTCATTTTTCAAAATTCAAGGACTAACCACTGGCTTACAAATAAAAACAGCGAATAGATTCATAAGTTCGAAGCCTTGGAAGAGAACTTATACTTGATAGAAATATTAGATCATATAGAATCGAGAAATGAGGTGCGTTCATTAAAAATTCACATACGAAAAATGGAAAAAAAAAAAACACATTTATTACCCTTCTATATCTTATATATATAGTTTTTTTTCCCTGGTGGATCTCTTTTTTATTTAAAAAAAGTTTTGAATCTTGGGTTATTAGTTGGTGGAATACTAGTAAATCCGAAATTTTTTTAAATGATATCCAAGAAAATTGTTTTCTAGAAAAATTCATAGAATTCGAGGAGCTCGCTCGCTTGGACGAAATGATAAAAGAATATCCGGAAATACATCTACAAAAGTTTCCTATCGGAATCCAGAAACAAACGATCCAATTGATCAAGATACATAATGAGGATCGTATCAATACGATTTTGCACTTCTCGACAAATATAATCTCTTTCGTTATTGTAAGTGGTTATTCTATTCTAAGTAATGAAGAACTTTTTTTTATTAATTCTTGGGTTCAAGAATTCCTATATAACTTAAGTGACACAATAAAAGCTTTTTCCATTCTTTTATTAACCGATTTATGTATAGGATTCCATTCACCCCACGGTTGGGAACTAATGATTGGTTCTGTTTATAAAGATTTTGGATTTGCTCATAATGATCAAATTATATCTGGCCTTGTTTCCACTTTTCCAGTCATTATCGATACAATTTTGAAATATTTGATTTTCCGTTATTTAAATCGTGTATCTCCGTCACTTGTAGTGATTTATCATTCAATGAATGACTGAAAAATGATCCAAAAATCTCATTAGAATCTTTGTTATTTTGTACACATAAGCAAAATATTCAAAATCTGACTTTGATTGTATCTTTCTTTATATTATTTTATCTTTACTGTAATATAATATTATTATTTATTTTTTCTCTTTCTTTTTATATTGAATTTCTTTTTTTTTTTTTTCTATACATCACATCCAAGGGATTCTCTTCCTATATCTTATATTTTAGTAAAAATTTTTCAGTAACTACCAGTATCGTGGATAGGGACCTATACGAGCGACCTACCTAATTTTATTGTAGAAATTTTCAGGATCAATGATTGGACCATGCAAACTCGAAAAACCTTTTCTTGGATAAAGGAAGAGATTACTTATTCCATTTCCGTATCACTTATGATATGTATAATAACTTGGGCATCCATTTCAAATGCATATCCGATTTTTGCACAGCAGGGTTATGAAAACCCACGCGAAGCAACTGGCCGTATTGTATGTGCCAATTGTCATTTAGCTAATAAACCGGTAGATATTGAGGTTCCACAAGCGGTACTTCCTGATACTGTATTTGAAGCAGTTGTTCGAATTCCTTATGATATGCAACTGAAACAAGTTCTTGCTAATGGAAAAAAGGGGGCTTTGAATGTGGGGGCTGTTCTTATTTTACCTGATGGGTTTGAATTAGCCCCGTCCAATCGTATTTCGCCGGAGATGAAAGAAAAGATAGGAAATCTGTCGTTTCAGAGTTATCGCCCCACTAAAAAAAATATTCTTGTGATAGGTCCTGTTCCAGGTCAGAAATATAGTGAAATTACCTTTCCAATTCTTTCTCCGGACCCCTCCACTAAGAAAGATGTTCACTTTTTTAAATATCCCATATATGTAGGCGGAAACAGAGGAAGGGGTCAGATTTATCCCGACGGGAGCAAGAGTAACAATACGGTTTATAATGCTACAGCCGCAGGTATAGTAAGCAAAATAATACGAAAAGAAAAAGGGGGGTACGAAATAATCATAACAGATACGTCAGAGGGACGTCAAGTGATTGATATTATACCTCCAGGACCGGAACTTCTTGTTTCAGAAGGCGAATCCATCAAAGTTGATCAACCATTAACAAGTAATCCTAATGTAGGTGGATTTGGTCAGGGGGATGCGGAAATAGTACTTCAGGCCCCATTACGTGTCCAAGGCCTTTTGTTCTTCTTGGCATCCGTTATTTTGGCACAAATCTTTTTGGTTCTTAAAAAGAAACAGTTTGAGAAGGTTCAATTGTCCGAAATGAATTTTTAGATCTGTAAATTTATCAATATCAAGTTCTTAAAAAGAACAAAATTTTGGTTGGTAATTAAAAAAAATTGTGAAAAGC